ATTTTAAATGATTTTTATTTTTATTTATTTAATTTCCAAGTAAGTTTAAAAGATTATCAATCTTGAAAATTAAGATTTTTCAAATATTGTAATCAATTAAATGATAGAAGAAAATATATTTTAAAAAAATATGTTTATACTATTAATCATAAAAGAATTGCTTTAAATTATTTTTATTTTAGTATGTGAACAGGTTTATCTGGTGCTGCTTTAGCAACAATGGTTAGATTAGAATTAGCACATCCGGGAAGCCCATTTTTTAAAGGTGATTCTTTAAGATATTTACAAGTTATTACTGCTCATGGTTTAATTATGGTTTTTTTTGTAGTAGTTCCAATTATATTTGGAGCTTTTGCAAATTTTTTAATTCCTTATCATATTGGATCTAAAGACGTAGCATATCCTAGGCTTAATAGTATTGCTTTTTGAATACAACCTTGTGGTTTTATTTTAGTAGCTAAGATTGCTTTTTTAAGACCTCAATTTTGAAGATATTATGATAAAACAGCATATTATTTTCCTTTACTTGATAGAGGTCAACATAGGGCTTATAGAGAATATTCAAATGAAAGTATTTTTCAATTTAGAGCTTTAAAAAGATATGTTTTAGATGAACATTCATTATTTTGAAAAGCTAAAACTAAAGAAAAATTTAGTAATTATTCTGATTATTCTGGAATACCTTTAAAATTACTATTCTGGAAAGACGTTATAAATTATCCTGAATCATTTTGATATGTTGTAAGTCGTATCAATAAAATAAGACGTAAAAAAGTATATTTTACTAAATGTTCTAATAGAACATTGACTACAGCAGGTTGAACCTTTATTACACCTTTTTCATCTAATATTAAATATACAGGTATTGGTGCTCAAGATTTATTATTAGTAGGAGTAGTATTTACAGGTATTAGTTCAACAACTGGTTTTACTAACTTATTAATTACTAGAAGGACTTTATGTATGCCTGGTATGAGACATAGAAGAGTATTATTACCTTTTATTACAATTGGTATTTTTTTTGCATTTAGAATGTTAGCTATTATTACACCTGTATTAGGTGCAGCAATGATTATGATGGCTTTAGATCGTCATTGACAAACAACATTTTTTGATTTTGCATATGGAGGAGATCCTATATTATCTCAACATTTATTTTGATTTTTTGGTCACCCAGAAGTTTATGTTTTAATTATTCCTACATTTGGAGTTGCTAATATGGTATTACCTTATAATAATACTAGAAGAGTTGCATCAAAACATCATATGATTTGAGCTATTTATGTTATGGGTTACATGGGATTTTTAGTTTGAGGTCACCATATGTATTTAGTAGGTTTAGATCATAGACAAAGAGCTATGTATAGTACATTAACTATTACAATTTCATTACCAGCTACAATTAAAGTAGTTAATTGAACATTTACGTTAGCACATGGAGCTTTAAAAATTGATGCAGCTCTATTGTTTATCGTATCTTATATTTTATTCTTTTTAGTTGCTGGTTTCACAGGTATGTGATTATCTCATGTTAGTTTAAATGTTTCAATGCATGATTCATTTTATGTTATTGCACATTTTCACTTAATGCTTTCAGGTGCAGCTGTAACAGGTTTATTTGCTGCAGTTTATTACTATTTTACAGCATTATTTGGTATAAAATATTCAAGATTATTTGCATATTTACATCTAATTTATTATTCAGGTGGTCATTGATTGGCATTTTTACCTCAATTTTATTTAGGATTTTCAGGTATGCCTAGAAGAATTCATGATTACCCAGTAGTGTTTATGGGGTGACATAGCTTATCTACTGCTGGTCATTTTGTTACTTTAATTGGTATTATGTTTTTCTTTTTAATGTTTTTAGATTCTCATATTGAAAGAAGAATGGCTACACCTTTATCTTTAGGAGTACCAAGATGAAATAAAAGAATTTCATATTACATTTTTAAAATTAGATATTTACAATATACTAATAAAAGATTAATGAGATTACCTAATTACAATATTAGATCACTTTTAACTAATAAATATTTTAATGAATATGAGTGTTATAAATAATACTTATATAATATATAATTTTATATTTTAATAATTTTATATTTTAATAATTTTATATTTTAATAATTTTATATTTTAATAATTTTATGGGTGTTGTAGGATTTTTAATTATATTAATTTATAATATTGTTTGTATGTTATTAATAACTTTAGTAATAGCTTCATTAACTTTAATTGAAAGGAAAGTTTTAGCTTTAGTTCAAAGAAGAGTTGGTCCATTTTTTGTTGGATATAGGGGTCGTTTGCAATATATTGCTGATGCTTTAAAATTATTTATTAAAGGTATTATCGTACCAGATGAATCTAATAAATTTTGATTTGTAGCAATGCCTTCTTTTGCAGCTGCAGTTTGTTACACTTTTTGAATGAACTCTGTTTGAGGTCCAAGTGTTAGTATATTTGAAGTTGAGTATAATATAGTTTATGCTACTATATTATCAATTTTATTTGGTTATTGTATTATGTTAACAGGTTATTTTAGTAAAAGTAAATACGCTTTTATGGCTTCAATCAGGTGTGGTATTTTAATGCTGAATATTGAAGTTTTTTTAGGTTTATTATTTATAAATTTAGTTTTTTTAACTGAATCTTTTTGTTTTGCAGTTTTTGTTATCTATCAAGAATTTTTTTGATTTGTTTTTTTTTTTTTTGGATTACTTGGTATGATAGTAATTACTTTTTTACTTGAAACTAATAGAGCTCCATTTGATTTAGCAGAAGCTGAATCTGAATTAGTTGCTGGTTATACTGTTGAATATGGAGGTTTTTATTTCGCTCTTTACTATTTAGGTGAATATTTTCATTTATTTTTTTTTTCAATGGTTGTTAGTTTAGTTCTATTGGGTGGTTGAGAAATGCCTAATTTTTTAATTTATTTATTTAATTCAGATTTTGTAATAAATAATATATTATACTAAAAGTATTAGTATTTATGTATATTATAAGTGTTTAATTTTTTTTTAAATTATTTTATTGATTCAATTAACTATTGATGGCCATGATTGTCTTTTTTTTCTGATACATGATTAGTACAACTTTTATTAGTTTACGTATTATATTTAATTTTTTCAACTTTAAATATATACTATATTTTGTTATATTTATTTGTTGAGATTTTTTTATTTGGTATTTTTATTAGTATTATTCAAATGGAATTGTTTACAGGTTTTTTATGGGTTGTTGAATGTACAGTAATTTTTATTGCCTTATTATTACTTTTTTACTTAAATGTAGAAGGTACACAACTAAGATTTAATCTAAAAAGTTATAGAATAAATTTCTCTTTTTTTCTTTTCTTTTTATTTTTAATATCAAATAATTATTTATTCTTAGGTAACTATGAATTTTATTTACCAGTAATTTTTAATAATATTGATTTATGAGATGATTTTTACGAATCTTTATATAATGTTAATATGAATGATTTTAGAGCTTTAACTGTAGGTTATTACTCTATTAATTCAATAGAATTTTTAATGGTAGGTTTTATACTATTAGTTGGTAGTTTAGTTTGTGTTAATTTAAATAAATTACAAAAATCTATGAAAATTTTTAAATATAGTATTTATTTTAACATGTTTGATTATTTTAAAGATTTTATTAATTTTACTTTTATGAGAAAACAAAACCTTGTAGACCAAAATAATACTCCATCAAGTGTAAGAATTTTTAAAAAAAAATAAGGAATGATACAAAAAGGAACATATTTAATGCCGATGGATAGGTGTGGTGTTTGATGAGTAAATACATTTCACATCTATAAAGGATTTAATAAAAAAATAGGAAAAACAGGAAATTTTATAAAAATTAGTGTTAGAAATACTAGACCGAATAATTGAGTTTTAAAGAAAACTAAATTAAATAGTATAATAACATTAACTAAAAAAGAGTTAAAAAATTTAGATAATTCTTATATAAAATTTAAATACAATAATTGTGTTTTATTAAAAAAACGTTTAGCCCCTAAAGGTAAGGAAATAGTAGGACCTGGATTGAAATTAATGAAAAGGAAAAAATTTTTAATGTCTTTTTCAGGTATTTTATAAATGGTTTTTAAATAAACTCTTATAGTCTAATGGTAGGATAGCAGATTTTCGTTCTGTTGGCCTGGGTTCGATTCCCAGTAAGAGTATTTTATGTTTAAATGGTTGTTTTATTACTGATTAAACCCAACAGATACACCAGCAATTGAATCTAAATTAAATTTATGAGCATATATTAATATTAGAATTTTTAAAATAAAAGTAACTAGTCAAATAGTGTACTATATTTTAGGTTTAAATAATATTTATATGAAAAAATTAAAAATTTTTTATAAAAATTTATCTTTTGAATTATTTTATTTAAAATTATTAAATTACTTAGTATTACTTATTATACTATTTAGTTTAGTTATTTTTTTATAAATTTAAACATGTTTTTAGAAAATAATTTTTTTTTATCTAAATATTTTTTACAATTAAATTTTTATTTTTTAGTATTTGCTGTATTTTTTTCTTTAATAGTATATTATTTAAGCAAATATTTTAACTTACAATTTTTTTTTAGAAATTCATCAAGTTTAAATTTTTTAAGATTTTTCTTAATAGTTACATTAGTTATTTCATTTTTAATACATTGTATAACCTTTTGATTATATACTAATTTAATTTATTATTTTATGAGTTTTAATATATCTAATAATTATTTTATAATACCTAATTTGAATTATTTTTTTAAATTAAGTTTTTTAAATATTTTTAATTTTGATATTTTTCATGTATATTTTTCAATGGATTTTTTTGGGTTTATTTTACTATTTTTAGCTTATATTGTAGGTATAATTTCTATATTAGCACTAGATACTAGATTATATTGAAAAAATATAAAATATTTATTTGCGTTTAATATTTTTGCTTTAATTGTGTATTTATATGTTTCAGTTACAAATTTAATTTTTTTTTTTTTATTATACGAATTTTTATTAATTCCATCTTTTTTTTTTGTTTTTTTTGTAAGTCCAAGTAGAAGAGCTATCCAAGCTTCTTTATATTTTATTATATGAACTCAAATTGGTTCATTTTTAGTTTTATGTGCAGTGGCATATATACTAGCTATTAGTGGTAGTTTTGATTTTTTTTCTTTAAAGTTATATAAATTTAGTAATAATGAGGTATTATTCTTATACGTATTATTATTTTTAGGGTTCGGTTTTAAAGTTCCAATTTGACCTTTTCATTATTGATTAACTAAAACTCATGTAGAAGCTCCTAGTGGATTTTCTATTTATTTAAGTGGTTTCTTAGTTAAAAGTGCTTTATACGGATTTTACAAATTAACAAATGTATTATATGGTGATTTTGACACTTCTATATTTATAGTTATTACTATGTTTGGTGTTGTTGACTCTTCATTAAAAATGTGAGGACAAACTGATTTAAAAAAATTAGTAGCTTATGGTACTATTCAAGAAATGAATTTAATTTATTTAGTATTTTGTTGAGGAGATGTTAATTCAATAGTTGGGGGTATATTATTTACTGCAACTCATTCATTTTTATCTGCTTTAATGTTTTTTTTAGTTGATTGTATTTACAGAAGATACCATACTAGATCTTTAGTTGAGGTAAATGGTATTTTACATTTAACTCCAAACTTAGGTATTGCAATTCTTGTAATGTGTGTATTTTTTTCTGGTTTACCAGGTACAATTAAATTTATTACAGAATTTTATATATTTAGTGGTTTTTTAGAAATATCAGTTTTTTCTTGTTTTTTTTTAATGTTTGTAGCTAATGTTTTAGGATTAATTGGATTTAGTAAGTGTTGATTTAATTCAGTTTTTGGTTTATTAAAAAAAAATTTAAATGTAATACCTTTAGATTTAACTATCAAAGAATTATTGATATTAGCATTTTGTTTTTTTTTTTTATTTATTTTTTCATTTTTTGTTAATTTTTTGATTTAAATTTTCGAATGGTGATAAGGTATAGTGAATTAAACAAAATAAAAAAAATAGTAAATAAAAATAAGAATTTTAGTTATTTTTTTGAAAAATTACTTTTAAATATTTATAATACAAGTTATATACAAATTAATAAAAAAATTAATAAATTATATTTTTTTAGATATTTTTTTTGGTTATATCATAATAATTTTAGTAATAATAATTTTATTTATTTTTATAAATATTATACTTATATTTTAAATTATATTAATTTAATAAAATATTTAAAAAGTAATAATATTAAATACTATATAATAACAGATATTAAAAATTTGAAACTAAATAAGATAGTTTTAAAAAAATTTATTGTATATTTATTAGAAATAAAAAAAATTAAAATTATTTTCAACTTAACAAACTTAAATGTTGATAATAATAGTGTTAAAAACTTAAAACTAATTAATAAGGAGTTGGTATTGTTTTTAATGTATATAAATTTCTTATAAAGGATATATTTTGTAATGATGTAAATAAATTAGTATAGTTTAATAAATATTAAACTAGAAGTATTATAATACTACTTATATTACTTATAAATATTTTAATATGATAGAGTAAAGTACTGTGAAGGAAAGATGAAAAGAATTTTTGTATAAATTTTAAAAGATCTTGAAATTTAATGGTATATCAGTTTTAGCTTATTGTTAAAACGTACCTTTTGCATAATGGACTAACGAGTTTATATTAATAGCGAGTAAAGGTGACTAATTACGTATTGAAAAAAAATTAGTTATTAATATAAGACCCGAAGCTAAGTGATCTAACTATTATTAAGTTGAAAATTTAATAAATTGAAGGACTGAACCCGTAAATGTTGCAAAATTTTGGGATAAATAATAGTTAGGGGTGAAAGGCTAATCAAACTTAGTTATAGCTGGTTTTCTATGAAATCTATTTTAGTAGAGATGTTAATTAACGTTTATTTTAGGTATAATTATTTTTTTTGCAAATTATTTAAAATAATTTAATAAAGAAAATTTTTTAATTAAAATAAATATTATTAATAAACAGATTAATAGCGCTAAGGTTTTTAATCGAGAGGGAAACAGCCCAGATTATATGTTAAGGTTTTTAAAATTGTTTAATTTGTAAGGTTATAAGAATATATATTAACTAAAAAGTAAGCTTGGAAGCAGCTATCTTTTAAAGAAAGCGTAAAAGTTCATTAGTTAATTTAATATTGTATATTTATATTAGTATTCTTATAACTAAAAATGTATAGAAAATATAACAATTACCGAAACAATAAATTTTAGATGGTAATAGAATTTAATGTATATTTATATTAAAATTGATAAATTTTAATTTGATATCATTAGTAATAATGTTAGTATTAGTAGTAGATATAATGTGCAAATCATTATTGCTTTATGAGTTAGAGTTGCTTTACTAAGATAATCTAATAAAGTGTAATACTTCCCTAAAAAATAAAAAATATTTTTTATTTAATGGCTATATTAATTTTTAAAATTAAGCATATTTAATTAGTTATTTTTTCTTATTAAATATGTTTATTTTATCTAGAAAAAAATTAATAAATTAAAGTATTAATTCTAACACAGGTATTCTAGTTGAATAAATGAAAGCAAAAAGATTAATAATATTGAAGGAACTCGGCAAATTAACTTTGTAACTTCGGGATAAAAAGGACTAAATGTAATAAAAAAGAAGGGGTGGCGACTGTTTATTAAAAACATAAGATTTTGCTAAATTTTATAAAATGATGTATAAGATCTGACACCTGCCCAATGCTGCAAGATGAAATAAAATAGTTATGCTGTTTTTATAAATCCCAGTGAATGGCGGCCGTAACCCTGACGGTCCTAAGGTAGCGAAATTCCTTGACGGGTAAGTTCCGTCCTGCATGAATGGTGTAACGACTGCCCCGCTGTCTCCAATATTATTCTTACGAAATTGAATTAGTTGTGAAGATGCAATTATTTTATAGTTAGACGGGAAGACCCTATGCACCTTTACTATAACCTGTATTTAAATTTTGATTTTTTTAGCCTAGTAATGTAGGAAATTTATATTAGAAATGGAAAACTACTCTAAAAAAATTAAAATTTTAATTATATAATAATATATAAATATAATAAATATTGGTTGGTAGTTTGGCTGGGGCGGCCACCTCCTAAAAAGTAACGGAGGTGTATATATATTTTTAAATTAAAGTATAAAATATTTTTATGAAATGGAATAATTTTTTAAGAATTGATTAATATACAAACAAGTATATTAAGGATTAACGTCTATTATATTGACCCGGTATATTTTAGTAGAAAAATTATCGAGTAACGAATAAAAGGTACGCTAGGGATAACAGGCTAATGAATTTTGAGAGTTCTTATTGATAAATTCGTTTGGCACCTCGATGTCGGCTTATCACATCCTAGTAATGTATAAGTTATTAAGGGTTCGGCTGTTCGCCGATTAAAGTGGTACATGAGCTGGGTTTAGAACGTCGTGAGACAGTTTGGTCCCTATCTGCTATAAATCATAGAAAATAAATAATAGTTGACTCTAGTACGAGAGGACCGAGTAAAGTTAATCAATGGTGATAAATTACTAAGTAATATTAGTATGTTTATAAGCTACATTAATGTTTGGTAATGTAAATTTAAAAGTAAAAAACATAACCTAAATTATTTTATTTTCTAATAATAAGTTTTTAGACTAAAAACTTTATATTTATGTTATTTAGAAATATTAGTAATAATATATAAATAATAAATATAATTATTAATTATTAATACTGTTTAGTTTTATTTATTTTATAAGTATTAATATTAAAAAGCCATTAAATGGATATCTATTATTAAAATATATGCGTAAATATGATTACGATATCTATTATTAAATACACATTTAGTTATTTATAATTAATAGATTTATAAAAATTTAGTGAAGTAAAACATTACAGTAACTAAATTAAAAAATTCAATTGAAATTATTATTTTATGGCGAATAATAATAATAGTAATAATTTTTTTTTTACAATTTAATATTTTGGAATAAATAGCTATTTAGGTGAAAGCCCTATATAATTGTTAATATATAATAATTGTTTGTAGGTACAAGTACGGACTCATTATCCGTAACTCTAAAGTTCGATTCTTTAAAACAATCTTAAAATACATATTGTTTAAGTAATGTTTAATAAATCCATTTTATGGGTAATAAACTGTAAATACTAAAGTTTGTATACTTATTATAGTTTTTTTTAAAAGATTTATAATTAAGTTAAAAAAAATCTTTTACATAAGTATTGAGCTTATGTTTTTATATATACTGTTTTACTAATTATATTAGAAATTGTGAAATTAATATTGATAAGATACTTGTAGGCAATAAACCATTTTGTTTGGAAACTTATAAATTTTCAAATGACTTACTAATTGAAATTATTATAAAAATACTCTAATTATAGTGAAAATAAGCTAGCTGATAAGTTATATTTAGTAGATATAGAAATTGTAGGACCTATTAAAAATTAAAAGTGGTTTTATGATAGTGAACTATATATGATACATAGGTAACAAGTAGTGAACTATATATGATACATAGGTAACAAGTAGTGAACTATATATGATACATAGGTAACAAGTAGTGAACTATATATGATACATAGGTAACAAGTAGTGAACTATATATGATACATAGGTAACAAGTAGTGAACTATATATGATACATAGGTAACAAGTAGTGAACTATATATGATACATAGGTAACAAGTAGTGAACTATATATGATACATAGGTAACAAGTAGTGAACTATATATGATACATAGGTAACAAGTAGTGAACTATATATGATACATAGGTAACAAGTAGTGAACTATATATGATACATAGGTAACAAGTAGTGAACTATATATGATACATAGGTAACAAGTAGTGAACTATATATGATACATAGGTAACAAGTAGTGAACTATATATGATACATAGGTAACAAGTAGTGAACTATATATGATACATAGGTAACAAGTAGTGAACTATATATGATACATAGGTAACAAGTAGTGAACTATATATGATACATAGGTAACAAGTAGTGAACTATATATGATACATAGGTAACAAGTAGTGAACTATATATGATACATAGGTAACAAGTAGTGAACTATATATGATACATAGGTAACAAGTAGTGAACTATAGTTCACTACTTGTTACCTATGTATCATATATAGTTCACTACTTGTTACCTATGTATCATATATAGTTCACTACTTGTTACCTATGTATCATATATAGTTCACTACTTGTTACCTATGTATCATATATAGTTCACTACTTGTTACCTATGTATCATATATAGTTCACTACTTGTTACCTATGTATCATATATAGTTCACTACTTGTTACCTATGTATCATATATAGTTCACTACTTGTTACCTATGTATCATATATAGTTCACTACTTGTTACCTATGTATCATATATAGTTCACTACTTGTTACCTATGTATCATATATAGTTCACTACTTGTTACCTATGTATCATATATAGTTCACTACTTGTTACCTATGTATCATATATAGTTCACTACTTGTTACCTATGTATCATATATAGTTCACTACTTGTTACCTATGTATCATATATAGTTCACTACTTGTTACCTATGTATCATATATAGTTCACTACTTGTTACCTATGTATCATATATAGTTCACTACTTGTTACCTATGTATCATATATAGTTCACTACTTGTTACCTATGTATCATATATAGTTCACTACTTGTTACCTATGTATCATATATAGTTCACTACTTGTTACCTATGTATCATATAAAATTTGAAGCAGGTTGGATTCGAACCAACGACGGTATCCCAATTGATTTACAATCAACCGCTTTAACCACTCAGCCACTACTTCTTTATTTTTATTTAATTTTTTAAATTAAAATTAAAACATTAAATAAAGATAAACTTAAAAACAATATTGATAATAATGAAATAAAATATTGACTATAAAATAAATCTCCTAAATTTATTATCTTATTAGTATTAAATATAGATGAATCAATAACTTTTTTAGTTAAAAATTCTATCATATATTTTTCACCTAAAAATTGAGCTGCATAAATAAAAAAATTTTTTACGAATAATTCAACTAATTTTTTTAAAAAAAAATCAACATATAATCCTGATTGTACAAACCTAAAAAAATTAAAAGTTACAATTTTAAATTTTAACATTATATATTATATAATTATTTTAAATTATAAATATGTTTAAAATAATTAGATCTAAATTGTCTTTTATCAGTTAAATAATTTTCTTGTTTTTCAATAACAAAAAAAGTATATAAAAATAAATATAATCAAAATACGATAGCAAAAAATGCTGCAAATTGAACTGTTACAACAAAAAATGTATGTAATATTTCATAAATTCAATGGATAAAAACACCAGGTAAAGTAAATAACATATAATATGATAAAGTATCTAATGTAATAGCTGTAGTATTTAAATTTTCTCATAAAGTTTCTGCACCAAAAAACATTTTTTGACTAAATGAAAAATATAATACAACATCGTGCATACCTGCATATGTACCTAACATTAACACTAACCTAACACTTTGAACTAAAATTCTTACATAAAAAATAATTGCTGCAATATAATCAAACATTAAAGCTACTGCTAAAACTGAACCTTTTGCTACTCCATTCATATATGATAAAAAAAAAATACCAAAATCATATATTAAAAATGTAGGCACACCTAAAATAATATAAAATAAACCTGGAAATAAATAAAATACTAAAATTAATTCAGGCATCATACTTAAAATTGATCAACAATGGATATAAAAATATCAACCAAAAACATAAATTAAAACTATAAAACCTAAAATCATATCATCAAACGATGATATTTCTTTTTCAGCTTCAACTGTTAAACTACTAACTAAATAATCTGAATCAACTGTTGATTCCTCATTTGTTGCAGTTGAAAAATATGAAAAATAAAAACTAATAAAAATTACAGCTAAGAATACTAAAAATAATAATTGAGGTATTAATATAATAGGACTATAAAAAGTTTCAGGTACTGCAAGTTCATATAATGAAAATACAATATTAGATAAAAATAAAAAATAATATTCTTTAGTAATTGCTTCTTTAATAAAATTTAATTCAGGATGATAAACTAAAATTAAAGTAGATTCTTTACTAGAAAGCATACTTTTAAATCAATCTTCAGTATAAGGTAATTTCATTACAGATAAATTAATATATTGGTCTAATAACACTGATCAAAATAATTGAAAACTAGATAATGATAGTGTAAAAAATCAATATCATGAAAAAAAATAATCAAAAGAACTATCAAAAATTGAGTTCATAAATCAAAAATATCAAACTTTAAAATCATAACTATAAATAGTATCTACAAAAGTATAAATTCAATCAATACCATGGTATAAATAATTAGATGAAATATTTGAAATAAAAAATTCATTTTTTTCAAAATCAAAAGTTTGCAAATAAAAATTTGGGCAACCTAAAACTCCCACTATAATGATAAGTTAAATAAATTATTAGAAAAAGTTAAAGAAATTATATATTTATAAAATTAAATAATATTTGTTATATAAAAAGATACTAAAAAAAATAAAATAAATATATAGGTTAAGTATCAAAAAAAAGATAATTCATTTTTTTTTAAATACCTAAAAGTTATAAAATATGTTCTACAAATATGCATAAATTCTTTTACCATTTATTTAATTAAAATTTTATTTTCAATTATATAATTTAAACAAGTAAATAGTTAATAATTTTTTTATATTAATGTTTAAATTACTAATTTTTAAATTTTTATATAAAACAAAAATAGTTAAAGTGTAATAATCAAATTCAATAAATTCTTGTATACTTTTATAATTATTTTGCAAATTTAATGATTTATTTAAATAATTACTTTTTAAATTTAATTTATTATTATTTTTTATTTTAAATCAAAGTTTGTTTTTTAGTTTTAAAGAAAATTTATTAGAAATATTAGTTAAATATATAAAATAATTATATAATTTATAGTTAATATTAAATTCAACTAAATCTCCAACATTTAATATATAATTAAATTTAGTTAAATTTATTTTATTAACAAAAATATTTTTTGATTTAATTAATTTAAAAATATCATTATATGATTTAAATAGATTAATAGAGTTAATAACATTTACCAAACTGTATTGGTAAGAGATTATTATATTTGATATTTTTTGTTTACTTTTTAGATTAATATTTTTTGTTAATTTTTTAGACCTTTTAATATAAAAATTATTTAAATAATTTAAATAAAACCTATTTAAAAGTATAGTTTTTTTTAGTTTTTTTTTACCATTTAAAGTATTAAATGAATTATTATATGAATTTTTATTAAAAAGGTATAAATTTTTTGTATTTTTAAGTATATTTAATTTACTTAAATTTCTATTTTCAGTAAATTTTTTTTTTAAATTTTTTTTAAAGTAAATTGGATTTAAAGTATTTAAAAACATGTATTTTTTTTTTAAAAGACTATTTTGTTTTTTAAATTGAATATAATAATATAAAAATTCTTTTTTTGAATTTTTTATATTAAAAAATTTAAAGTAATCAAAATTAATATATATTTTTTTAAAATAATTAAAAGTTTGATTAAATTTAAAAAGAAAATAAAAAAAATTAAATATAAATATAAAATTATTTAAGTAATTAAAAAAATTAATTAAAAGGTTTTTTTGTTTTATTATTATTTTTTTATTAAAATTAGGTATTTTTAACAATATAATTTAAAAATCATTATTTTTTTTTATTTTTATTAGTTGCTTTTGTAAAAATTAAACTTACTTTATTTTGTTTAGTTTTTTTTTTTTTATAAATATTTGTATAATTTGCTTTTATTAAAGCTTTAGTAAATCCAGGATCAAAACCTAAAGTAAATAAATTTTTACTAAATTGGGATTTAACATTTTTTTTTTTACTTTTCTTATTTCCACTACTATCAACAACACCTTTTGACATTGAATATAAATCAACGTTGGTTACTTTATAATTTGATTTCATTGCTACTAATCTTTTTTTTTTTGCTTCTTTTCATTCATTTTCTCATTGCAATTTCCAAAGAAGATTAATTTGTTCAGCTAAATAAGTTACATTTAAATTTTCTAATGGTAAATTTCCATATAATTTTTTAGCAACAATAATTTTATACTCTCTTAGTACTAAATTATTTTTATAAACTGTTCAAGCGTTAGTTCAAGTTCTTTGACCTCTTACAGGCAAACCTCTTGAGTGTCTTCAACCCCTATATGAAACAATTAAATCTAAAAAAAAAATATTTAATAAAAATCTATCTTTTATAGATTTATTAGCAGGGATTACACTACTTAATAATTTAAGAAGTATAACTCATTTATCAGGTGTTAAAGAATTAAAATAATTAAATTGAAATATTTCTAATCTTTCAGTAATTTTATTTTTAAAATAATCATTTATTCCATATAATTTGTTATTTACTATAATATTTAAATTATCGTTTTGAGATAATAAAGTTTTATTTATAAAGTTATTTATGTTTATTCTATATTAGAATTTAAATTTATAATTAACAAAATTATTATTTAAATTAATATTATTAGTATAATTTACTCAATTTTTATTTTTATTTTTTAAAAATAATTTTGATGACATATTTAAATTAAATATTTTAACTATTATTATATATCAATTTTGAAATTTTAATAATCAAATTTTCCCTAATATATAGTTTTTAATATAATTTTTTTTTATATTAGAATTTAATAAAAATCCTTTTTTTAAATTTAAATTTATAATATGTTTAATCAAAATATTTAAAGAATAGTCTGAAAATATAATATTTATATACTTATTTAAAAATAAAGATAGGTATAAATATTTTTTATATAATAATTTACTATCTCAAACATTATTTCAATAATTTGAATCTTGAATTTTATTTAAATATGATAAACTTATTAAACCCATTTATTTAATTAAATTTTTATTTTTTTGATTTTAACATATATCTAAAAGGTTTACGTGTATATGCAAATTCACCAAATTTATAGTTCAAAATAAATTTTGTTACAAATAATTTTCTATAAAAACAACCTTTATATATTAATATATTCTTATTTAAGAATAACCTAGATATAAAATCTGATTTTTTAAATACTATCCTGTTCTTACCGTTTAATTCTTTAGTACTTTTTAATATTAACATTTTTTTAAAATTACTTTTACTAATTTTATTTAGTTTTCAATTTATATTTGCCACCTATTTAATTAAATATTTATTTAATGTGAGTGTTTAGTTACTCAACCTCAAGGAGATACTTCTGGCTTATTAGTTTTTGTTCTACCACCATGTGGATGATCAACAGGGTTCATAGCTACACCTCTAACAATTACATTTTTACCCTTATTTCTATTAGTTCCAGATTTACCAATTGTTAAAAATTTTTTAAAAATATTTGAATTTCTACCCAATGTACATAGATAATCAAAAGTAATATATTTTTTTTTACCAGATGGTAATTTAATTAGTATTAAATTAAGCTCTTTATTAATTTGTAAAACTTGAGAAAAAGTACCACTTGATTTAATATATTTATTTTTATTACCATACTTACCTAAATCAAAAAAAATCATATTTTGTTTTAAAAGTTTTAAAAAAACTCTAAAACCTAATAAACTAATTTTGTAGAGTTTTAACGGAAAATAAGTAGATTTTACATAATTTCCTATACTTAAACCGTTAGCAACTTTAATTGTTGATAAAGACCCATTACTAAATTTTACTAAACCTATTAAATTATTTATATTATTTAATTTTAAACCTATTATTACTCCTAATAAAGTAGATCATGTTCTTTTATCATCATAAAAAAAATATTTAAAATTTTTAATATTCGATTTACTTTTTAATAATATTGAACTATTTCTAGAACGTCCTGAGTTATTTTTTAAATTTATATAAAATTTATTAAAATAATTAAATTTTTGTAATATTAAAATTTTACGCTTTCATCTTAAAGATGAGTTCCTAGGTTTAAATGTTTTTAAAAAAATTTATTATTTATTATTTAAATACCAAACCATTAATATAATTTTATAAAATTCTCAAATTTTTATAAAAGTTAATATAAAATTAAAAATAATTAATTCTTTATAAAAATTTACAGAACTTAAACTATTAATAGCTGAACTGTTAATAACATAATTACCATTGAGTAAAAAATCTGAATCATTACTAACTGTAGTATTTATATTAAATATACTTGTTTTATTGCTAGAAGTATTTAAAAAAAATTTATTTTTTAAACTATCGTAGCTTTTAAAAGAATAATCTAAATAATTAGTATTATTAATTAAATTTAATTTATTAAATGATTTAATACTAAAATTTATTTTTTTAATATTTTTAATATAATAATTTTTTTTATTTAAATAATAAAAAAATAATTTTAAATTATAATTATTTAAATAAGAGTATATTAAATAATTTGAATAATTTTTAATATGTATATTTCGATTTAAAATATTTAACTTTTTTTGTAATTTTTTTCTCATCTTCATTTATTTGTTTATAAAGTGATTTTTGTAATTGTAAAACTCCAAACATTAAAGCTTCTGCAGTAGGAGGACATCCCGGAACATATAAGTCAACAGGTATTAATCTACTACAACCCCTAACTACTGAATAAGAGTAATGATAATAACCTCCTCCATTAGCACAACTTCCCATTGAGATTACTCATTTAGGGTCTAAAACTTGTTCGTACAATCTTCTTAAACCTGGCGCTATTTTATTAGTAACTGTACCGGCTACTATAATCAAATCAGATTGTCTTGGAGTAGCTCTAAAAATAACTCCAAACCTATCAAAATCATATCTACTAACAGTACTGTGAATCATTTCAACAGCACAACATGCTAATCCAAATGTTAAAGGTCAAAAAGAACCTTGTCTAGCTCATGATACTACAGCATTTACTGGTGTAATAATATAGTCTACTTTCATATATTAAACATAAAATTTATCCTTGACGAAATTTACGTCTTAATTTTAATTTTTTATTTTCAGGTATGCTTACACCATATATTGATCTTCTAGTATTTTTATTTAAAACAGAATTTAAATCATACACACCTCTAATACAAGTATAAGATACACCTGGTAAATCTCTAGCCCCACCACCTCTAATTAAAACATTAGAGTGTTTTCTTAAATTATGTCCTATACCAGGTATATGTGCTACTGTTTGTTTTTTGTTAACTAAAAAAATTTTTGCAACAGGCCTTCTAGCTGAATTAGGTTTTTTAGGTGTAACTATTCTAGTTTTTAAAACCATACCTTTTTTTTGAGGATTTCCTGCTAAAATTTTTGAAACTTTCTTTATAAAATATTTATTTAATACGCTTTTTTTAAAAAACATCAAAATAAAATTAAAATTAATTAAAATATAAAAACAATGATATATTATTTAAAATAATTAAAAAATCACTAAAAAAAAAAATACTAAAAACATTTAAAAAACTAAAAAATACTAAATAAATAAAATTATTTATAGATATATTCATTTTGTTATTAATATAAATAACACTATTACTTTTAGTTTTTCTAACTAAAAACCTAAGATTTTGTATATAAAAATATAACATAAATAAATTAACTATACTAAATAATACAAAAAAAAAAAATTGATTTTTTAGTAATAAAAATATAATAAATAAAAATTTACCAATAAAACCTAATAAAGGTGGCATTCCTGCTAAAGATAGCAAATTAAAAAAAACAATAATATATACAAAATTAAATAATGAAAAGTTTTTAAATTGATTAAGTGTTTTAAATTTATTTAAATCAAATAAAAAAAAAACACTAAATAATAAAAATAATAAAATTAAATATATTATTATATTTAAAAGTAATAAACTAAAACCGTATTCAGCTGAAATATTAAAATTTAAAAAATTTAAGTTTAGCATATTTAAAATTCATGAATAGAAGTATATTTCATTTATGACACCCTCAAATACAAAGAGATAACACTACTATGAAACAAATAAAAACAATTAACTTAAACTTTGGTCCACAGCACCCAGCAGCACATGGAGTATTAAGATTAATCTTACAATTAAATGGTGAGATTATTGAAAAATTAGATCCACATATTGGGTTATTACATAGGGGAAGTGAAAAATTAATTGAAGATAGAATATATCTTCAGGGTCTTCCTTATTTTGATAGATTTGATTATTGTTCTATGCTTATGCAAGAACATGCTTATTGTTTAGCTATAGAATCTTTATTAGGTTCATATAATTACAGTTCTACTTTTACTCAAATAAGAACTTTATTTGACGAAATTACTAGAATTATTAACCATTTATTAGCGGTAGCTTGTCATGCTTTAGACGTAGGAAATATGTCATCAATTTTATGAGCATTCGAAGAAAGAGAAAAATTAATGGAATTTTATGAAAGAGTATCAGGTGCAAGAATGCATGCAGCATTTTATAGACCTAATGAAATTAATTTGCATTCTATATCAACATTCCTATTAGAAGATATTTTAGAATTTTCAAGAAATTTTTTTACAACTTTAAATGAGATGCATAATGTATTAACTTATAATAAAATTTGAAAACAAAGACTAGTAAATATAGGTACTTATTCATATAAAACATGTTTAGATTATGGTCTAACTGGTGTACTAGCTAGATCTGTTGGTATTAAAAGAGATTTGAGACAAAGCAAATTAGAAACTTATGCGAATTATTATTACTTAAATTTTAGAAGTTATATTGGTCAACACGGTGATTGTTATGATAGATTTCTAATCAGAATGAATGAAATGACTGAATCTTTAAATATTGTTAACCAAGTTATAAATAAAATATCAATATTTAATAATATGAATAATAGTTCTACTAAACAAATAAATAAATTTAGTAACTATACTTCAACCTTACCTCATAATATATTAAACTATACGTTACCAAGTTTTTGAAAAAAATATAATTTAAAAAATAATTACAATTCAATGGAAAATTTAATTAACCATTTTAAATTTTGAAGTGAAGGTTTTACAATTAATAGTAACTTTACGTACCAATCTGTAGAGTCTGCTAAAGGTGAATTTGGAGTAACAATGTTATCAGATAATTCAAATAAACCCTATAAATGTAAAGTAAGATCACCTGCATACCATCATTTACAATTAATGCCTGCAATTGCTAAAGGTCATTTTTTAGCTGATTTAGTTGCTTTAGTTGGAACAGTAGATGTAGTTTTTGGAGAAGTAGATAGATAATCAATGTTAAAGAAAAATAAACAAAAAATTTTAAAAAATAAATTAAATACAAATATTTTATTAAAATATGAATTAAAAAATTTAATTTTAAAAAGTGTAATACAAAATCAAAATTTAAATAATAAATATAGATTATTTAACTTATTTTTAATAAAAAAAAAATTTAAAAAAAATAAAAAAATTTGTTTAATTAGTGGTCATAATAGGAGTATTAATAACCAATTAAATATGTCAAGACATAATATTAATTACCTATCAAAATTAGGTTTATTACAAAATTTTAAAATTAAAAGTTGATAAATGATTAAAATATATATACCTAAAAATATTAAATTTTTAATATTAAATAATAAATATTTGTATATATATAATTTTAATTATTTTTTTTTAATTAACTTATCAAAAAACAATTTTTTTTTTAATAATTTATTAAATATTTTGCATATTGAATTAAAAAATAAAGTATCTGTTAGGAATAAAAACTTTATAAATAATTTTATATTCCTATGAGATAATTATTTTTTTTCAAAACTTTATTTTTTAGGTAAAGGTTTTAAATTAAAAAAAATAGATAACAACACATACTTTAACTTTAATTATTCTCACATAAAATTAATCATAAATCAAACATCAATTTTAAAGAAAATTCAAAAAAATAAAATACTAATTTTTACTAAAAATTTTCAAAATTTAAAAAAATTAGAAAATTATATAAATAAAATTAAACCATTAAACTTCTATACTAAAAGAGGTATTAGAAAATCTAAACAAATTGTTTTTATAAAAAAAAATAAAACAAGTAATTAAATAAAATATAATTAATAAATTTTTTTCTTAAAATAATAATAAAACTAATTATAATGCATAAAAGTTTAATAATAGGTTAAATAAATTTCTAAACCTAAAACACCTGAATAAGTCCTAATAATATCACGATTATAAACTAATTTTTGATTTTTTTTTGTAAAACTAAAACTTCCTTTTTTAAAGCTATACTTTCTTTTTTTTAAATTACCTCCTACACCAATTTTACCCTTTACTTTAATATATAACCCTAATACATGTAATATTGGTGAATATAAATTTAAAATTAAATTTAAAAGCACCTTTAAATTATATAAAAATCTTTTATGTTTTTTAAAATGAATATTTTCTAAAACATATTTAATAAAATTTTTAAATAATATAACATCTTTCGAAAACAAACTAACAAATAAAAAATCAATAAAAGATTTTAAACTAATATTTAATTCTTTTAAAAACATTAATCTTTTAGCTTTATTTAATACTAATGCGTAATTGTTTAAGTTTTCATTATAATTTAAATTATTTTTTCTTAAATTTAAAATTAACTTTTTATTTTTTAAATAACCATAAATAAATTTAACTATATAATACTTAATAAAAAATAAATTATTTTTATAAAAGTTTGATAAATTCTTAAAAGAAGAAATTGACGATTCTTTATTTTGTAAAAAAAAGAATAAATATGAAAGATTATAATTAGTTAAGTTATTATGTAATTTAAATTTATTATTAAAAATTTGATAAAAAAAAAATTGATTATACTTATAATTTTTAAAAAATTTTATATCATTATTTAAAATAAGATTATTATTTATATTATAATTTTGAGTGATATAAGTATTTTTAAATAAAAAATTATATTCAATAAATAATTTATATGATAAAGATAAAGAGTTTAAATAAATTAATTTTAATAATTTTAATTTTAATAAAAAATTAAATTTGCTACTCATATTATAATTTAAAAATATATTAATATTTAATATAATTAACTTCCTCTGATTTTAATTCAACTCAATTTTGTCTTGCAATTCTATAATAACCGAATATAGAATGTCTTTTAAATATAGGATACCAATATAAATTTTTAAAATAACTTATTGTTGAGTTAAAAAAATAATTTAAGCTAAAAGTATTGCTTAAGATTAAAACATTTAAATAACTAACAATAAATAATATATTAGATTTTAAATTTAACCTTGAATAAATAATAAATAACATGTTTAAGTATAATTTATTAGAATTACTAGTTAAATTATTGAAACTAGATTTACCATTTATTTTATTTAAAATCAAATTTCTAACAGAAATTAAAATAAATAAACATAATATAAGTGTATAATTAATTGAAAGTAAAAAATTTATAAATACAAATATAAAATTCATTATAAATGTCAAAATGTTTAATTTAAATAAAATTTCTATAATAAAAAATAAACAAAATAAATCAAAAACTACTAAATAATTCAAATTTTTAAAAACATATAATAATTTATTTTTAAAAAATGAAATATTAGCTTTAAATTCATTAAAAAAATTATTAATCATTTTTGCTTAAGAGTGGAATCGAACCAATAACCTTTAGGTTTTCAGCCTAACGCTCTACCATTGAGCTACTTAAGCATTTATGCTAATATATCTTAAAATCAAAAAGTATAAAATACTAAACTAAAAATTAAAAAACCTAATCAAATAAAAATAAAATGTTTTCAATTTAATTGTGTAAATTGATCAAATCTATACCTAGGTAAAGTTCCACGAGTTGCAATTGCAAAAACACACATTATAAGAATTTTTATTAATAAAACTAAATATGGCATTATATATATATATTAAATTTACAATGCGTAAATAACAAAACCTACAACGAAAGAAATGAAAATGAAAGTTTCCATTAAAGCAAATCCCATTAAAGTAGTGTTAAATAAATTTTCAACTTCTTCAGGATTTCTTGAAACTGCTAAGTTATAACAACCAAATAAAATACCTGTACCTAATGTACCGAAAGCAATAGGTAACATACATCCTCCTAAAACTAATATTTTAACTGCTAATACTAGTAACATGTATATAATTTTAAATTTTAAAAACTTTTTTATAAACATTAATTTTCTTTAAAAATATATAAGAATATTTATAATTTAAAATTAAATCTAAATAAGTAAACAACTCTCTATTAAAAGAAGAATAATATTTTAAAGAATTTTTATAATTTTTAATCAGCCTTAAACTTTTATTCAACCTTGAATTAACATTTAAGTATTTAACTTTATATAAATATTTTTTTTTTAATTTTTTACGATATTTTTTAGGTACTACTACGCAATCCATAAAAAAGATAGGTTTTATTCAACTAAAAACTCATGACAAAATAAAATTAAAATTATTATAATTATTATATTTAAAGAAATTATATAAAAATTCTTTAGTATATTTATAATTTAAATTATCTAAATAATTGTGATTATTATAAAATAATTTATATATATAAGCAAAAACACTGTGAGTTATAATTGCGTTTTTATTAAAATTACCTTTTAACGAATTATATTTAAAAGTCAATTGGTTAGTATTTTTAATTAATAAAAAATTATTTAAATTTAAATATGTATTATATACTAAATATAGGTTAGTATAATTTTTAGTATTTTTTTTTATTTTTTTATTAAAATCAATTTTTAAAAATTTCAAATTCTTAATTATTAAATTAAAAGTTTAACAATGTTAAAACTATTAATAAAAATCCCATGCTATTAACAACAGAACTATATGCAAAAAAAGCTTTTGTATAGTTAACACCAAATAATAAACTGATTATAAAAATAAATCCTGAAAACATTAAAAAAAATATAATATATAATCAGTACATTGAAAAAGAATCAAAGTATAGTAAAACTAAAACTATAAAAAACATAAAAAAAACTAAAAAATAAAAAGTTGTATAAAAAAAAATAGCAAAAAATGGAAGACCTTTATAAACTTCAATTTTATATAGATGCACTGGAGTAAACCCAATTTTAATAAAAAAACCAAATAATAATATAAATGATAGTATAAAATTATTAATATTATATAAATTACTATTTAGATTAAAGTTATTTAATAGGTTTATAGTAAACCATTCAGTAGTACCATATAGATATATATAACTAATTAAACTAAAAACTACTAATACAGAACTAAAAAATGTAGCTCAGTATTGAAAAAATAACATATTTAAATAATAGTTAGGTAAATTTCTAAAAAGTAAAAAATTATTAATATTTTCCAAATTATTTAATTTTCAAACCTTTGATACTACAAATTTATAAAAAACTATTACTGAAACAAACTCCAATATAAATAAAAAAGTAAATAAAGTATTAGCTAAGAATATTAAAGGTAAAAAATTACTTAAATTCAATAAAGCAAAAAAATAATCTAATCTTACAAAATTTTGAATAATACTTAAATTTTTACAAACAAATAAAAAAAATAAATTAAAAATAACTAATAAGAAAACTAAACTCAAGTTAAAGTTTGAAATTTTAAAATGTTGTCATCAAATTGAATTATTTATACCCCTAAACATGTATAAATATACAAAAACTAAGTATAAAAAAATAACATTTATATTTAAAAAATAAGAATTATGTATTGAATAAACATTAGTAGTTTTATTTATTTGATCACTACTTAAATATTTATTTTTAACTAAAAAAAAATTTAATTTAAAAAAAATAACCCAAAAAATACAAAAATTAAGCAAAAATGGTAAAAACAAATATATATCTTCAAAGTATAAGTATAACAAAATAAAATTAATAATAATAAAAATAATAATTTAAATAAAAATTAAAGTTTTTAGAAAAATTTATTATAGTATAAAATTTAAAAAACATATACATAAGATTTGAAATTATTAAATATAAATATTTGTTTATATTGAATTTATATTTAATAAAATTTCAATGTTTTTTTAAAGAATTTTTAGATACATTATTTTTAAAGTTTAATAAAATAAATTGATTTAATTTCATTTTATATAAATTATTGTACACTTTATTAAGTTTATAATTCAAAAAATAATTTATTTAGCAGATTAGAATTAAATTTAATATTAATACTTTTTTTTTCTAAAAAAAAAAACGATGACTCAAAAAATAAAAATAAATAAAAAAAATAATTCAAAAAATAAAAAAAATATTGTGTATTTAAAATATCTATATTAGACAATTCATAATTATTAGTAAAAGAAAATTTAATTTTATATCTAACATTAGTTATTTTAACTTGAGCTTTTTTATATTTATTGGGAGCACGTAAAAATGTATAAGACTTATTATTTTTTTTTCTAATAGATAGTTTTACATTTTTATTATTAGATTTTAAAAAGTCTAATAACAAAAAAAAAAGAAAAAAATTTTTACAATAAATTGTATTTAAATTAGTTATTTCTTTTTTATAATTTAATAATGGTTTATAGTTAATTATATAGTAAAAATTTTGAGTTACTTTCAAATTCTACAATTATTTTATTAATAAATAAGTATTAAAATTTAACATCTTATTTCAATAATTATTTAATTTCTTAATTCTATAATAATTAATATTTTTAAATTCAATAAAAACACTACCTTGATTCAATTTTATAAGTCACCTTAAAAATGCACCCTTACCTTTACCCATACGAGAGTTTTTCGATTTTCTAGATACGGGGAAATTTGCCTTTAAACTAACTCAAATTTTAAAATAATTTGAATTTGAATATTTAAACTTAAAAAAATATTTTAAAAATCTTTTAATCATATAAAAATAAGCAAATTCAAATTGTATATTTTTCATAACTACTAAACCAATATTACCATAATTTAATCTTACTTTTTTTATTTTATATTTATTTCTATTTTTAAATGATACTTGTTCCATTGATGTTAGCCTATTTAATCTCATAAAATAAAACATTTTAAAATTTACTAAAAACAATTAGTATTTAAATATTATTAAAATAAAAAAAATTTTACTAATTTTTTTTTTACCGTAAACATAAAAATTAAAAATATATTTAAAAATATATATAATGAAAAAAAAAATGTTAATATATAACTATATAGATAAAAATACTTATTATTTATTATTAATAATTTACCATAATACAAAAAAAAATTTGATAAAGAAAATATACAGTGTTTTGAATAATTAGTAATTGAACTATTTAAATTTTCAATATAATATACATCAAAAAAAAAAATATTAATATTATTTCAAGTATTATTTAAATATCAAATAGTTTTTTTTAAAAATAAATTATTAATTTTTATATTAATATAAGTTACATAATTATTATAATTAGTACTTTTAAAAGAAAAATCTAAAAAATTAATCTTAAAATATACAACAATAATAAAAAATAAAAATAAAAAATGAAATTTATAATAATTAAAATTTTTACTAAATAAAAAAGAAAACACTAAAAATAATAAAATAAACTCTGAAAAGCTAAACATTAATAATAAAAAATAATAATATATTTTAAAATTTAACCATAATAAAGAAAAACACATAAATACTATATAGTTTATATTTTTATAAAAGTATAAAAATTCTATAAAAGAGTTATAATTAAGCATAAAATTTATTAATTCTAAAAAAATTTTATAAACGTATAAATTAAAAAAAATTTTAAAAAAAATACTTAAAGAATATACTTTTTTAAAGTATTTTAAATTTAAATCTTTAGTATATAAAGAAAGAATATAGTAAAATAAAATAAAAATATAACAAAAAAATAAATAGCTATACTGTTCAAAATTATTTAAAACAACAAAACTATGTAAAGAATTAATTATATTAAATCTTGAAATTAATAACAAAAGAATAAATAAATAAATAATATTAAAGTTTACTAAGTAATTAATATTATATTCTACAGCATTTTTATGTAATAAAAATAAAAAATATAAAATAAGAAGTAAGTTAATAATTTCTATTAAATCCCAACTTCACCACCCTGCTCAATTTATTTCTTGATAGGCTCATCAAGATCCTAAAATTACTGAAATTAAACCAAAAATTATAATAAATTTTATTAAAAAATATTGAAATTTATTAATTTTTTTGTAAACAAATCTATAATTAAATTTATAATAATTATAATGCACTAAACTAATTAAATATATAACTATAGAAGAGTAAAATACATATATACAATAAGGATGTATTAAAAATAAACCATTTAATAATTTAATATTTAATTTAAATTCGAATAAATTAAAAAAATAAAATATTTGATATTCCATATTTAAATCAAAAAAAACGTAAAACATTAATATATACAGTTTATATGAAAAACTGTTTATCAAAAAAAAACTGCAAGTAACTATAAATAAAAGTAAAATTAAATTATATTCAACTTTCATTATGTTTTCTAATATTATATTTATACGATCTTCAATTAACATATTATACTCATATAAAGAAAAAATATTTTTCGTAAAAAAAAAATAAATTAAAAAATAAAAAAAAGGAATAAAAAAAGCATTATTATAGCAATTTTTAAAAAATAAATAATTAAACAATAAAGTCAAAAATATATACATACTAATTATATTTTATTAAAATCAACTAATTTTTTATAAATTCTTCTTTTAATTGATCTTTTTTTTTTTCTTTTATTAAATTTAAAAATTTTTACTGGATTAATATATAATAAGCTGATATTAAAATTTAATATTAAAGATTTAAAATAGTATATATATTTAATATAATTTTTAACTAAACCTTTAATGATAAAAATGATTTTTTGATTAGCTAAGTTGCTATTATATTTTTTCAAAACATAACTTACTAAATATTTTAAAAAATTTATATTTCTTCTGCTAGCTTTTTTATACATATTTAACAATTTTAAAACTAAACCTAAAGTATAAATATATTTTTTTTTTAAAGCTAAATCTATTAAATTTAATTTTGGTTGTTTATTTCTAAAGTTTACTAATACTAAGTAATTTAAATTAGTATAATTTTTATATAAATTAATAATATTAAGAAAATTTAAATGCTTATATAAGAAATTATAGAAAAATAATAAATTAAATTTAGAGATATTAAATTTTTTTGGAAAATAAAACATATAATAATTAATTAAAAATTTTTTTTGTAAATTTTTTTTTAAAACAAGGTTCAAGCAAATATTTAATTTTAAATTTAATATTTAAGGGTAAATAATAGGAATCGAACCTATACTCTCTAAGGCCACAACTTAGCGCTTTACCAAATTAAGCTATACTTACCTTATTTTTAAAATTGTCAACTTAAAGCATTAAATTGTCAATCGTAATATAATGAAAAAATAATTAAACTAATAAAAAATAAAATTACAAAAAATTCTAAAATAAAAATACTTGAAAAATTAAATAGTAAAGGAAATAAGAAAGTAAACTCAATATCATATAAAATTAAAAATACACAAAGCATTGAGAAATTTAAGTTAATTTGTATGTTTAATTCAGATAAAGTCCTAAACCCACATTCATAAAATTGTTTTTTTGTTAAATGGTTTTTTTTTGTAAAAAAAAATTCAGCACCTCAAGTTAAAAGTCAAAAAATTATACCAAATATTAAAATATTTTGTATTAAATAAAGAACTACTATATCACCCATCTTTTATATTTATTTAATTCAAAAATATTTATTAAAAAAATTAATATTTTTTGAATTTAAGTAATTTTGTGAAAAGTCTTTAGTATTAACAAAATTTAAAGAAACATTAAAATTTTTAAACAATATTAATAATAAAAACCCAAATGAAAATTCTAAACCAGCTAAACCTAAAATAAAAAATGTATTAGACATCATATTAATATCGTCATTAATTGATGCAATTAATATTGAAAAACAATATAAAACCAACCAAGTTACTTCCGAGTAAAAAAGAAGTGATAGAAAATTTGTTGGATTAAATAAAAAAACAAAAAGACTTAATCAAAAAAAAAATATTCAAAAATTTATCCACAATTGCACTATATAAGTAAATTATAATTCAATAACTTCACTTTTATTAATACTAACTTGATTTTCAAAAAAATTATAAAAAACATCTTGAATACCTTCTGAAGAAAAATCTTTTAGAAGAGGGTTTTCAATTTTTGAGTAATCTAACAACAATTTTCTCATATCATATTTGAAATAATATAAAATACCATACATTTCACTAGTTTCTCTTTCAAGTCAATTAGCATTATTAAAAATTTTATCAATAGAATACATATATGGTTTATAATTATTTTTTAAATTTATTAAAAATATTAATCTTAATTTTAAATTTAAAAAATAATAAATATAACAATTTAAAAGTTTATTATTGTTAAAAAATAAATTCAATTTATTATTAACATTATTCATAAATCTTGTATCAATTGCTGTGTTTTCTACTAAAAATGAAGAATTTAAAAATAATTCATTTCTTAATATTAAATTTAATGTATAAAATCATTTATAGCTTAATAAGCATACATATGAATTAGGTGTTAACGATTTAGAATTTCAAAATAAAATGTTTGATTTTTCCAAGATTAAAAAAATTTGTAAAGGAAATACATATTTTTTATACATCATAATTTATTATTGGTATAATAAGTAACCCAATAAATTAACTAGCTTCTAGTTTCAAAACTAACAAATTTTTAAAAATAATTCTAAAACTTTAAAAATAAACTAAAAATAAATATTAAATTAAAATAATAGTTTATTTTTAAAGGATTAAAATTATATTATTATAATTTAATTTTTATAGAAAGTATTCTATATATATTTAAAGTATTCTATATATATTTAAAGTATTCTATATATATTTAAAGTATTCTATATATATTTAAATCTTTAAAACGTAACCAATTCTCTATTAAAATAATACTTCTATAGTTTATTTTTAAAATATTAGAAAAAAAATTAAAATATTATTATTTATAAAACAAAAATTTGTTAAATTTTTTATAAATGGCTGTACAAAAAAGTAAAAAAAAAGTTAAAATTTTAAATTTTAAAAAAAAATTAAAAAAAAAATTAAATTCTTTTAAAGAAGTTAAATATAGTAATAAATTTAAATTAAACTTATTTAAATAAGTTTAATTTAAATTTTGGAATGAAATAGAGGATCATATTTTAACTTAAATATTAGATCTATATATCATTATTTTGCAGTATTATCTGTTAGTTTTCATGATATACACTCTTTATTTGGTTTTTTTACATTTTTAACTGTTGCTTCACAATTAGTAAGTGGTACTATGTTAGCATTTAGTTTAGTACCAGAACCTATGATTGTTCCTATAGTAAGGAATGAAGAAGATATTGAAGATTTATATACTGATGATTTTTTTTGATTACATGAAAGAGGTGTAGATTTAATTTTTATTTTTTCATATTTACATTTATTTAGAAAATTATATTTAAATGTTTTTGAGTATGAAAATGAATCTGCTTGAAAAAGTGGTGTATTTACATTTTTAATTTTTCAAGTTGTTGTATTTTTTGGTTTAGTATTATGTTGTACTCATTTAAGTGAAATTACTTTAACAATTGCAGCAAATATTTTCCATACATTTTTTATGTTTAAAGGTAAATTTTATTGATGAATTTTTACTGATAAACAATTGAATACTGATACTTTTATACGTTTAGCTTATGGTCATTATTTAATTGCTTTTTATATGGCATATTTAGGTTTAATACATGGTATTGATATGCATTACGATTGAAAAAATGAAACAACTTTCGATGGTTTAGATACTGAAATGGTTTGATGAGATGAAGCATTATCTAATGAGTTAGGTCATATGACTGATGTTTTAATAATTATTGCATTTGTTTGTTGATTTATGTACGCTGAACCTGAAGCTTTATCTTATGAAATTTTTATGTGAGGTGACATTGGAATTGTTACTGATGTTAGATTTTATGGAGTAGCTCCTCATTGATATTTTAGACCTTTTATGGCTTGATTAATTGCTTGTCCTTATCATAAAGTAGGTATTTTTGGTTTATTATTTTTCTTTTTTGTTTTATTTTTTCAACCAGCATTACATGGTACATCTGAACAAAATAATTATAATAAAAGAGTTTTATTATTTGTTAAACAAAAATTAGGAAGATCAAATATGTTTAGTGCTTCTTATTTTAATTTAGAAATGAATATTTATCATCAAATTACTTATGGATTATTTATTGGATGTTGTTTATATGTTGCTTCATTTTTACCATACGGTAGATTTTATAATAAATTAGGTGGTAATATTGGATTAATTAATGCTTATATGTATGTATTTTGTTATTTAGGATTTCCAATATTTAGAAGACCAGTTATTTTAGAATTATTTTTTTATTCTTTATACACAAAAGTAAATTTTTTAAAAAATATAAGTAATACATCTTTAAAAAATGTTTAATATAGTTTTAAAAGTATATTACGTATATATTATAGACACGAATATATTTTTTTTTAAATTTAATGTATTAACTTATATTGATATGTATTTAAGTTTTTTCCATAGTTAAAAATTGTTATTTTAAATAAACTTATAAGATAATAATGCAAAATATTTGTTTATTCTTTAAATTATCTATTTTAACTATATATTCTAATTTTACCTATTTTTGTAATTATTTATACAATATATTATCAAGACTAAGTATAAAAATTTTTAAAATTAATATTGTTAATTATAAAAATTTAACAAAATTTTTTTACTGTTATATAATATACATAATATTGTTGAGTTATTTAATTTTTTTTTATAACATAATAGATTTTAAGATATTTTATATTTTTGTGTATTTACAATACATTTTAACTAGTTTTTTATATTTAATTTATAATTTTTTTTTAAATTTTTTTATGTTTAATTTTAGTGTTAAATTGAATTTTGAATCATTATTTATTTTATATTCTTATTCAAATAGCATCGATTTAAATAATTTTTACTCAATTATAAATTTTAAAATTATTGACTTTTACCAATTTGTTATTTTAGATTTTATTATTAATACTAAATTATTTTTATATGAAATTTCTACTAATTACTTAAATTATCCTTTTTTTATTTTATTCGCTGTTTTATTTTTATTTACATCATTTTTTAGCTTATTAGCATTAAGTTATTTAGGTTTTTATGGAGTATTTATTTTAAATTTTTGCTCTCTAAGTATGTTATGATTATCAGTTTTACCTTATTTTTTAAGTATTTTTTCAAAGAATGTATTTTATTATATAAATTTAGGTAAATGAATGTATTTAAATACTAATTTTAAAATAAACTTTGATTTTTTAATAGATAATATTTCTTTAAGTTTTTCCTTTTTAACTTTGACTATTGCTATTTTTGTATATTTGTATACATTCTCTTATTTTAGATACGAGCCATTGGTAGATAGATTAGTGATTTTTTTAAATTTATTTATTATTAGTATGGTATTTTTAGTTTCATCTGGTAATTTAGTTATGCTATTTTTAGGGTGAGAAATGATTGGGCTAACTTCATTTTTTTTAATTAATTTTTGATCTACTAGGGTTGGTACTTTAAAAGCTGCTTTTAAAGCATTTTCATTTAATAAAACAAGTGATTTATTTTTGTTTTTTGCAATTCTACTAATTTATAATTCTCTTTATACACTAGATATTGCTACTATTTTAATACAAATTTCTTATTATAAAAATTATGTAGTTAATTTTTTTTTCTTTAATATAAGTTTAATTGATTTAATTGCTCTATTTTTTTTAGGTTGTGCTTTTATTAAATCTGCTCAAATTGGTGCCCACATTTGACTACCTGATTCGATGGAAGCTCCCGTTCCTGCTTCATCTTTAATTCATTCTGCAACTTTAGTTTCTGCTGGAATTTTTATTTTATTAAGGTTTTCTGTTTTATTTGAAATATCAAATATTTCATTTACATTAATTAGCATAATAGGTTCAATTACTGCATTTTATGGAGGTTTAACATCAATGTACCAATCTGATACAAAAAAAATTTTAGCATACTCTACAATTAGTCATTGTGGATTTTTAATGGTGGTATATACTACTGGTGTTATTGAGTACGTATTGTTATACTTATATGTTCATGGGTTTTTTAAAGCTGCAGTTTTTATGAGTGTTGGTAATGTTAATCGTTATAGTAGAAATAATCAAGACTTTAAAAAAATGGGAGGTTATTATAAATACTTACCTTTTGACTGTTTAATGTGTTTTATCGGATTAATAAACTTAAGCGGATTACCATTTACTTTAGGTTTTTATATTAAACACTTATTATTTGTTGGCTTAAATAATAATATGTTTTTATATTATTTTATATTAGTTAACTGTTTATTTGGGGCTTTTACAGGTTTATTTTATTCATATAGATTATTTTTTAATGTTTTTTTTGACTTTAAAAAAGCAAAAAAAAAATTATATTTACAAAGTTTATCAAGTAATTTAAACTCTAAATTCTATAGTAACACTACTATTTTAGGTAATTTATCTATTATAGGGTTATTAATAGTTTCATATATAGTTAGTTTATATTTATTATATTCTTATTCTAATAAAGATTTAATTTTTAGTAATTTTAGTAGTTACTTAATTTATTCTTCTTATATAGATAATTTTGTTTCATCAAAAAATTTTTTATATAATGTTAGTTACTTAAATTGAATAGTTTTAATACTACTATTTACTATTTTCTTTACTCCATGGAGAAAATTATCAATTAATTACTCATATTTAAATACTTTTTTTACTGTAATAGTGTTTTTTTATTTATTTAGTTTGTTTTATTTTTTTTTTAATTTATAAATTTAATTAATATATAAAATTTATTAAGTAATTACTTAATAGTTGACTTTTATTGATATTTAATAGTTTAAAATTTAATATTTTATATATGTGGGGTTATATTTCGACTGAAGCTACATACCAACTAAATTTTAATGTAGGATTTTCTACTACTAGATCAGATATTTTAGTACATTTGTCTCAATGACAATATTGATGATGATTTTGATTTGCTTTTTTATGAAGTTTTTATTATTTATTTGTTACAAGAATTGTTAGATATAGATCTTTAAAGATGAGACCTAAAATTGTAACTAGTTTTAGACCTCATGGTAAATGAGGAGATTTTTTAGCAGCTACAATTCCTGCTATTTGATGTTTAAACATTTTATCAAATTCTAATTTTATTTTAAGATTGTTAGAGTGGCAAAATGAAGCTAGTTTATTTACAGTAAGAGTAAGAGCAAGGCAATGATATTGAGTATATAAATTTGAATTAAAAAATTTTACTGATATATTAACTGCTCCTAAAAATGTAGGTTATAATAGATGAACTGTAAATACTTTTGGAGATTTACAAGTTGCTGAAGATTACTTATATATGTTACAATTGCGTTCACAAAATAATTGAGTTAAAAATTATTGGTCAGAAGTGTTACAAAAAGCGGGTGAAGTAAAAAAAAACCATATAGTAGCACCTCAAGAACAATTAAGTGTTGAAGTAAATAATCAATTTAAAACTAATACAATTAACAATAATTTAAATAACCTTAATATTAATTTAAAAAATAATATTTTTAATGAAAATATTGAGTTTTCAAAAAATAATTTTTTATACTTTTCAAATGAATTAAATTCTTATAATAATGTTTTAAAATTAAAAAAATCTATATGAGAGGTTAAAGATAATTCTGAATTATCTTATACTTTTAATGATAAAATGGAAGAATATTCTTCAGATTTTTTTGAAAAAAAATTATTAGGATTTAATTTTAAAAAATATTTAATGTCTATTAAATCAATTTTTAATAATAAATTATTAAATTTAAATTTAAATAGTAATTTAAATATGTATTCTGACTTTGTTGAATCTTCTAGATCAGTAAAACGTACACAAGGTGTTAATTTACCATTAAGAATAGTTAAATATCCTTTTGGGTTAGATAATGTATACGATGTAAACTATAAAGCTGAAACATTAAATTTATTTAATTTAAAGTTTAATGATAATGAATCTTCATTAAAACATAAAACTGTACCTCACAGTACTTATTTTGCTGTAAAACAAAAAAGATATACAAAAAAAAGTGCTATTTCAAGTATTACTAAATATGTTAAAGACTCTGATGGTAATAAAACATCAAAAGTTAGATATTCAGGTAAACCTATTTTATTTAATAATTCAATATTTGAACAAAATGAAAATGATCCAATTATTTTATATAAATTAATGAAAAAAAATAAAAAACGTGGAGATTTAATACCAGTAAATTTAGCAAGACGTATCATTAGAACTAAAAGAACACTAGTATTACCAGCTCATGTAAATATTACATTAATAACAAATTCTTTTGATATTGTTCATTCTTGATTTATTCCAGGTTTAGGTATAAAATTAGATTGTGTACCTGGACGTTCTACACACCATACTTTTTATATTGATAGTGTAGGATTTTATTATGGTCAATGTGCTGAAATTTGTGGTAGATACCACCATCATATGCCTATTAGAGTTTGTGCATTACCATTTGAACACTTTTTAGTTTGATGATATACTTTTGGATTACCAAGATTATTATTTACTAATAATCAAAGACGTTTTGAAGCATATTATTCATTTAGAAAATATGTTTGATAAATTATAATTTAATTTATTTAAAAATAATTAATATATTTTTATAGGTTGTAAACAATTTTTTAATATGAGTTTGATCCTAGCTTAGGATTAACGCTAATTAAACGCATGACACATGCAAGTTATATATAAATTAATAAGTATGACTAATTAATTTATATAGCGTCAAGGTGAGTAATATATTATATATACTTATTACTTATTGTAAATCAATAGTAATTTATATAAAAATTAATTAGTAATAAATTATATAATATAAAATTAAGTATTGAATAGTTGTTAACTATTTAGCTTATGATTTTTAGTTAGGTTGAGAGATTTATAAACCACATAAGGGTATGCAAACAACCCTATCTATTCGACAGCAGTGGGGAATTTTGGACAATGCATTTAGATGTGATCCAGCGAATTAATGGAAATGAAGAAAATTTAAAATTGTAAAGTTTGTGCGTAAGTTTAAAATATGTTTGAACTTAAAGAGAAGTCATGGCCAATACATGTGCCAGCAGCCGCGGTAATACATGAGTGACTAGCGTTATCCGTAATAGCTGAGTGTATAAAATGTGTAGACAATAATAAAAAATAAAATAAAACTTTTATTGTATATAAGTTATTTATTTTATATTTATTTATAAAAAATTATAAAAAAATTTTTAAAATTTATAATTTAGCGATTAAATGCATAGAATTTATATATATTTTCAATAATGAAAATCTTAAATTTTTTATAATTTTTGTTGATACATTAAAGTATGGGTATCTAATAGGATTTGGGACCCTAGTAGTCCATACCTTAAAATATGAATATTTTAATTTTTAGAAATTATAAGCTAACGCAAGAATATTCTACTTGGGGAGTACAATCGCAAGATTGAAACTTAACAGAATTGGCGGGAATTTGTTCGAACGGTGGAACATGTGGTTTAATGCGATAATCCACGTAAAATCTTACCAATATTTAAAATTAAATAGTAATAAATTAATAATATTATATATTATTTATATTTAATTTCGGTATTGCATGGCTGTCGTCAGTTCGTGTTGTGAAATGTGAAATTAAGTTTTATTTACGAACGCAACCTAGAGTATATTTTAAACTTTAAGTTTTTAATATATTGTGTATATTATTATACAAATGGTTTTAGCTGAAGTCAAGTCCTTATGGTCTTTATATATTGGGCTACACACGTGTTACAATGGCAAAAACAAAAAGTAACAAATACGTAAGTAAGAGTAAATCTTAAAAAATTGCCTTGGTTTGGATTATTTTATGTAACTCTAAAATATGAAATTGAAATCGTTAGTAATTATAGGTTAGTATACTATAGTGAATTATAAGTCAAATTTTGCACACACTGCCCATCACGCTCGAAAAATTTTATAAAATTTAAAATAAAATAAAATAAAAATTAAAAGGTTAATTTATTAGTTTTATTTGTTGTAGTTTTATAAGGTAATTTGAGTGAAGTTGACACAAGGTACCAGTAGGGGAACCTGTTGGTGGATTATTTTATATTTTTATATTTTATATTTTTAAATTAAACTATTTAATTAATTATGGTGTCAGACTATATTTGTAATTTAAACTATTTAAATTTTTACAAAAATTTTTTAATTGAAGATTTAATCGTTGTTTTTTTATTATATAATTTTTTTAAATATTTAATTATTTGTACTATTACTGAGTTAATATGACCTACTCAAATGTTTAATAGAAAACATTTAATGGGTTTTCAAATAGTAAAATTTAGAACTTATACTGAAACAATTTTAAAATTAAGAAACTATAATTCTTATTTTTATGTTTTTAATTATTTTGTTTTAAAGTACCAATTTATCTATAAAAAATAGTTATATTTTTACTAAATTAGTAGTAAATTTAGTTTAATAAATAAATATGTTTATAATATGATATGCTTTATTAGGTTTTGTTAATCTAATTTTATTATTAGTTAATTTTTTTATTGTAAAATTATTAAGATTAGACACTTCTATTTTATTAATTTTAAAAAATAAATTAAATAAGTCTTCTATAAATTATTTAAATAATACTATAAATCAAAATATTTCAAATATTTTTTTTAAAGATTTATATGATGAATATAATTTTTTTAAAAATAATAATAAATTTACTTTAAACCAAATTATACTAAATAATACAATAAACTCTAAATTAATTGGAAATTATGATTATTATTTGAATTTTTTAATTTTTTCTAAAGTAAATTTAAAAAAATCATTTAAAACAAATTTAAACTATATTAATAATGCATTATTATTACCTAAAATTAATGTAAATTTTAAAAATTATTTAAAATCTTATAAATTTACTAAAGTAACAGGAGTTTTAAATATTAAAAGTGAATTTATAAATATATCAAATAATTTAGAAAAAAAAATTAATAATAGCTGAATTATTAAATATAGCCCTTCTAATTTTATTAAATACATAAATTCAACAAATTTATCTAAATATACTATTTTATTTTTAAGAAAAAATAAAGTTTTTAATAAAGGTAGATATTCTAGAAACCGTCAATATTATAGAACTGGTGTATATTGATGTTTGTATATTAACATTATAGCAGTAGTTGGTATTCATTTTTGATTTTATAAATTAACTATGAATTTTGGTTATATGTGATGATTATTATTTGTATTTATATTAAGTTTTATAGCACCAAAAGCTATAAAATATAGATTATATAATCCATTAATATTATACAATACTTATGTATTAAACTTTGTTTGATTATCTTTATTATTATCTAATATTTTAAATTATTTAAAAAATTTTTTAAATAAAATTAAAAATTATTTATTACATACTAATGTTAATGTATTTAATAATGTAAATTCTAATATTTTCTCTAATTTTTATATTTTAGTTCTAAGTCTTAGTAATAATTTAAATTTTTTAAATAATTCAAAAATTTATAGCTATGAATATAACTATATAAATTATTATTATAATAATAGTAATTCAATTATAATTTTTGATAAAATTAAAACTTTTTTTTTAAAAATTGTTCATTTTAGTTTAAACTTTAAATAATAAATAAGTTTTAAAAGGAGAAATAGTTTAGTGGTAGAACAGCAGTCTTCAAAATTGCTAGTGTGGGTTCGATTCCTGCTTTCTTCGTTGTTTTAAATTGTTTTATTTTGATGAAAGGAATGGTTATAGATTTAAGTAATAATTTCAAGTATTTTAAATCATTTTTAAGGTTATTTTATTTACCATTTTTTTATATTATGTCATTATTAAATTTTTTATTTAATTCTACATTTTATAATAATAATATTAAATTATATTCAAAATATTATATGCAAAAAAAAAAATGAAATTTTATTAAATTGAATAAATTTTATTTTTTATTAGACTTGCTATATTTTTATAGTATTAGTTCAGTTTTTTCAAATACTAATTTTTCAAATTTTAATTTAAGAATTAAAACTAGATTAAAACAAGTTAATTGATCATTTTATAATGATTTGAGTTTAAAAAATAATATAAGTTTTAATTTAGTTCACTATTTATCTGGTATTAGGTATATTTGAGTAAGTTTAAAGTATTGAATTTTAGGTTTAATTTTAGGATTAACTTCATTTTATTATTTAACTTATATAAGATTATTACCTTTTAATAAAATTATATTTGAGTGAATTTTAGTAATTATGTTTTTATACTGATTAATGTCTGGTTTTGTATTTTTTATAAAAAAATATCAATATAGTAAATTTACATCAGTAATTCAACGTTTTTGAAAAAGGACATATATTTTATTCTGACTTATTGAAAGTGGTGTTTTTTTAGTATTTTTTTATATAACATTAAATGCTCCGGAAGAACCAGTTTATATGTACGATCAAATTAAATTATTTAAAACTCATTTATTTTCATGAAGATTATTTTTAATAAAATTAATCCCAGTGATTAGCTTAATAATATTATCTTATTATTTAATATTAAGTATTAAATGAACTACTTTTTCAAAACAAGTACCTTTTATTGTAAGTATTACTTTAATATTAATATATGTTTTTTGGTTAGAATTTTACCAATTTTTCCATATTATTAATTTTTATGAAAATTTAGTTTGATCTTTTGACGCTGATGAATTTTTGTGAAATTTAGATGCTGAATTTAAAAGAACTAGAATTGTTAATAATGTAGTTACTATTTGTTTATTAGCTAAATTTTGACACTTAGTTTTTATTTTTGTTTTTTGAATTTTCTTTGTTTTAAGAATTAATGAAATAGGTAGAATTAGATATTCTTTATTAGCTGCTAATTCTCAAAATTTTATAATTTTATATATGATGTCTTGATTATATATGTACCCTTGGTTAAAATTTGCCTTTAGAAGACATTTAGAAACACAATACTACTGATACTTTTATAATGCTAGACGTATAGGTGTGCGTGTTTTTTTTAATGATTTAATTCTTTTAATTAGTTCAGTATTTAGAAATAATTATTTTAGTAATACTTTTTATTTTAACTCTGGTTTATTTTATTATTGAATTGAATCTTCTTCTGAAACTAATTTATTGCAGTATAAAAAATTTATTATTAGAGATTCTATTATTAATACTTTAAATGGATCTAATAATTTAAGTTCTTTTAATTTTTTTTTATAAATGTATAATTATATTGTTATTATTCTATTTTTAAATATTTTGCTTTTCACTTATTCTTATTTAATTTCAATACATGTATTATTGTACTATTTAGTATTTTTAATTTTAGTATTGTATTTATATTTTTTAAATAAAAATAATTATTTTGTTTATTATAATTTTTATTTTATTTTTATTTTTATTTTCTATTTTTGATCAGTAATTTTTTATTTAAATTTTAATTTTTTATCTATTATAAATTTTTGAATTTTAAATTTAACTGATGCTTATTTATTATTATATATATGATTTTATTAAAATATTAATATAAGAATGGTTCGCTATTTAAATTATATACTGTTAGACACAAAATCA